GATTGTTTACGAATAAGCACTAATAAAATTTCGCACTCAAATACATAAGAATTGTATAGGAACCAAAAGAATCTTTTATTTTCTTTCGAAAAAACATAAATAGATTTCTTCTGAGTAATGGGGAGATTATTCCAATTATGGTATTCGTGAAGAAAGAATTGCAATAAGTGTAAAAAGGGAACATCTTGGATCCAGCACTGAAGGATTTGAACCAAGATTTCCATATGGATGGGATGAGGTATTAGTATATCTAAAACATAATTTAAATGCAATAATTTGTCCTCTAAAAAAGGAAAAATTGAATGAATTGATCGTAAATTATGATATTTGGGTATTTCTTTTTTTTCTAAATAAGATACTAATCGCAAGGAAAATGGAATTTCCACAATAATTGCAAAACTTTCTGATATAATTTGAGAATAAAAACGAGAATAAAAAAAAAATTTGCGGGTGTGCCCAACAAATAAATTTTGGTTAGAATAATTAACCGAAGAAATCAAAGAATTCTTTTGATAGATTCGAATAATTAAACGTTTTACAAGTGATAAACTAGATTTATTATCATAACCAAAAACTTCTACGGGTTCATAAAAAATAAAACCATTTAAACCATGATCATGAGCAAGTGCATAAATATACTCCTGAAAGAGTAACGGATATAGGAAATATTGTTGCCAAGATCTACCTTTTTCTAAATATCCTTGTAATTCTTCCATTGACTTCAATTTCTACTTGAACCAGAAACAATAGGTATTTCTTGTATTATCAAATTATACATAGTGCAATACGGTCAGAACAGAGTATGTATCATGTATGAAAAAAAAATATATATATACCCCGGAAATATAGAATCCAATCAACAGATCTTTTTCCTCTCCCCTTCTATCCAATGGGCCAATGGGTTTATCTTCGTTTTATTAAAATATCAGAGGATCAAAAATCTTTTATTTTTGCAACCCGATCGCTCTTTTGACTTTGGAAATTTTTTTTTGTCAGTATACTGTTTCTTCTACACATTAGTTTCCAATCCATAATAGAAAATAGTTAGGATTTTTTTTGATTCTTAAAAAAAAGAATCAAAGGTCCATTCACAGGAGACCCCTTCCCCACATCAGGCACTAAGTTATTTTTAACGTTTAATTAGATCGGGAAATTATGCAAATTAAGAATAGAAGCTCGTTGCTTTTTTTTTACCAGAATTAGAGCCATAGAGCTCTATCCATTTATTCACTAGACCAAACTCTAACTGTGAATTTCTTAAAAGAAAAAAAACAAGAAAGAATATAATAAGAAATTCACAAAATAAAAGTAGAATTGCATTTTTTCTTATTATTTTATTACGACATGCGGTTTTTTCCATCCATTACCTTTCAGGATCAGTCGTGGTCTTATAGACTCTACCAAAAGTCTGGACGAATTCGTTACTTCATCCAAATGTGTAAAAAACCATAATCGCACTTAAAAGCCGAGTACTCTACCATTGAGTTAGCAACCCAGATAAATACGTATATACAAGCGGAAAAATGGAATTGAACTATACAACTACGTAAAAACATTGAATTTTGAATTCAAAATAAATATAAAGGAAAGATTGGATGATCAATTAAACAAAATAGCAAAGTAGATCGGATTAAACAGATAAAAAAAAATGTAAAAATTTACATTTAAAGACTACCCCCCCCCTCTTTTTTTAGAAAATCAAAAAATTTTTGATTTTCGTTAAAAAAATAGATTTATATCTTGTATAACAAAAGGAAAAACCCATAAGATCGGAATAAACAGATCTATTTATCTACGATCGAATTATATTTGTTCGATACACCATTGTCAATATGAATAAATTGTTGAGAAAAAAAATTACACAAAATAAAGATTTGTGTTGGATTGGCACAACAAGAAATATGGTAAATAAATAATATAAATATAAAACATAATATAGAACAAGAAAAGAGCAAATTGTGAGTAAATAATTACCCCACAAATGTATACTAGTTACCTTTCTTTTTTATAAATTTTTATTTATGAAGCTTTTTCTTTTAAAAATTCTGCTTTTCTTAAAATATCATGAACAGTTCTTGTAGGTTGAGCACCTTTTTCAAGGAAATAACGAATAGCAGGAACGTTTAAATAAGTTTTATTTTGTATTGGATCATAAAAACCCACCTTTCGAAGATCTCTTCCTTCTCGTCGGGATCCAACATCAATTGCAACGATTTGATAGATCGCTCATTGGGATAGATATAGATAAATAACCCCCCCCCTAGAAACGTATAAGAGGTTTTCTCCTCATACGGCTCGAGAAAAAATGATTCTTTCTGTATATAATGTCAAATCAAAATCAAATATATTAAAATTAAAAAATTTATGAATTAGACTATGATTTAAGTTTTTTTGTTCTTACTTATTACTTACATAAAAAAAAGAAAAAAATAAATATCATTCGTACTCATAACTCAAGTTGAGTAATTCTGAAAAAGTCCGAAGGTAAATCCTTAGGCATTTCTTGAGTCGTCTCGAATCTATTTTGAGTCCCCATCATTATACTAAAAATAAACTATTGAAACAATTGAAAATAGTGTTTCCTTGTTCCGGAATTCTTTCTCTTTACTTTTAAAAATCATTAGGTTTAGACATTACTTCGGTGATCCTTATCCCCCCCTTTTTTTTTCAAAATGGCAGCAACATACCTTTTGTTTTTTGTTATTTCTTTCTATGGTCTATGGAAAGATAATATGAACGATTTATTCCTTTGTAATGTAATATAATTTTTTTTTATTTCAAACTTGTTCGGATTTGAATCCTTCAATTTTAAATTTAAATTTCTATATTGAGGATATACTTACAAAGTAGTCTAATTTATTAATTGTTACTAACCCTAGATTCGCCCCCCCGATAAATGAATCAATACGTTTTACTCGAGCTCCATCATGTACTATTCTGTTCCTATTTACCAACCCAATACAAATTAGGTTCCTAACAGGAACAGAACAAACTATGTCGATTCAAGAGCATCTTCATTCCTATAGAAAATAGCGGATGTAAGAATCCACAGTGAATTATGTCCTTCAAGTCGCACGTTGCTTTCTACCACATCGTTTTAAACGAAGTTTTACCATAACATTCCTCTCATTTTAAATTTTATTTTGAACCGGTATGGAATTGATTCACTATGGAATCATGAATAGTCATTGGCTCAATGGTACATAATATTTTTTATGTATGTATCTATGTATTTATGTATGTATCTATGTAGAGGTAAATAATTATCTGGAAAAAGTCTTATATTATAAAGGATTTAATTAGCCCCTCTATCCTATGGGGTGAAAGGAATTTCGAAAAAAGAAAAATAAATGGATTTACTTAAATCTAATTAAAATCTTCAACAATCATTCGGGATGTTAAATTATGAAAAAATTCTTCTCGAACAAATAAACTCTAAATCTCAAAAGAATGGCCCTATAGGTTTTCCAATTCCGGAATAAAATCAGTTATTAACAAAATATAAGCTATTCCAATAACTCGAAAAAGTCATAAGTTTCTCTATATCTATAATATAGATTTCAAAAATTTCTTCGAGTACTCAGGTTCATAAAAAAAGAGTTTTTGTTTTCATGAGTATGAAATAGAAAAGGTCTCGTGTAAAGTATAAAGTAAAATTTAATTCGGTATTCTTTCAGATGAAAAACAAAATTAGAATCAAGAATCTAATCTTTAGGTTCAAAAATCTTTTCGCCAATTACATAAAGTAAAGCAAATAGAATATAAGAATTTCTATCTATTTAATATTAATATTAATAGATACATTACGTGAATTTCCAATTATTCATTTGAATAAGATAAAAAAGGGGGATCCGGAGCAATTTGGTTTTACTTTTTTTACTGGTTTAGAAATTTTAAGACGAACAAGAAAAGAAGAAAATGCATACCAAAAACCACGTAATCTTTAGTCTCCATGTACAGTATGTAAGATACACACTTTTCTTTAGGCTTTCTTTCCTTGGGTTGGGGAATTGAATAGAAAATTTTTTTCTATTTCAATTCAGAATTACATAATGCGAGAATTCACATTTCATGGAACAAAGAGTTTACCTAAGTAACTTACTTCAATATGACATAGTAGTCTCTGAGGGGTAATGATATACCAAAAAATGGTTTTGAATTTAGAATTCAATGAAATATCTTTATTTCTACCCGTACACTCAATCGCATTTGTGAGAAACTAAATGAAAAAAGTCTAATTCTTATAGAAAATAGAAAAATCAGAACAAAAGGTGAGATCACATTATCTCATATCCAAGATTAAAGAAAAAAATTTCCAAGCTTAAAGAGAAATTTGTTAAAGAGAAGAATCTTTCCTTTCTCATAGAGACACTCTGGGACGGAAGGATTCGAACCTCCGAATAACGGGACCAAAACCCGTTGCCTTACCACTTGGCCACGCCCCATTTCTATTTCAAATTTCTCTTCGATACTAATAAACACTAATATTAGTCGTTCGTCAATCCCAACTCAAATATATATGAAATATATTACTGCTAGGATTCAACACATGGAAATATAGAAAAAATGATTGATCATTCCATAAAATTCAATTAAGATATTGTATGAAACTCAAATTCCTTGTATTCTCATTTGAGAATGAAAGGGAAGATTTTTGATTTGAGAGTTTTTGAAGAACAAGAAGGTTTTTTGACCCACCTTTTCATTTTTCCCTCATAAAAAGAACTCAATCAAAATCTAATTTTCTAATCTACAAGAATGAAATGTTTGTTATGCTTAATATCTTTAGTTTAATCTGTATCTGTCTTAATTCTACCCTTTATTCGAGTAGTTTTTTATTCGGAAAATTGCCCGAGGCTTATGCCTTTTTCAATCCTATTGTAGATGTTATGCCTGTCATACCTGTACTATTTTTGCTCTTAGCCTTTGTTTGGCAAGCTGCTGTAAGTTTTCGATAAAATCTTTAATGCTCCAAAAAATTCATGATTTATCCGAAACAAATTTTCTATAAATTTATAAGATCTTATAAATTTAACATTATGAATCCCCCATTCAAAAATAGAAATTCTTGTATTATATTGAATAACCGCGCGGTGATAAATTTTGATCAACTTATTTCCTCGTTCTGACCTTCCAGTAAACAAGGACTTTCTAAAGATCCCACAATACCAAATAATGGATATGACCAAAAATTTTTTGTATTTTTGGTAATGAAGGAATCAGAATCTTGCTTTTCTTATTATTATTACATACCTTTTCAAGAAAAGATTCCACTTCATTTTTTTTTTGTTTATTTTTGGGGTGTTATGTCAACATAGTGTATGTGATAAAAAATAGGCAATCTATTTCCCTTTTCAAAAAAAAATCTTGGAGATTATGTAATGCTTACTCTCAAACTCTTTGTTTACACAGTAGTAATATTTTTTGTTTCTCTCTTCATCTTTGGATTCTTATCTAATGATCCGGGCCGCAATCCTGGACGTGAGGAATAAAAAATACGATTTTGAAAGTCTGAAGCGATCGGGGGGGGGGGGCGGAGAGAGAGGGATTCGAACCCTCGGTACAAATAACTCGTACAACGGATTAGCAATCTGCCGCTTTAGTCCACTCAGCCATCTCTCCCAATTCAAATTGCAAATTTTTTATGTGATGTGACACGCGAAGTAAAAAAGATTGAAATTGAAAAAGCGCATTTTTCTTTATTTTTATTATTCAAATATTCTTATTATAATTATATCTTATAATTATATCTTATTAGAATTATATAAGTATTATAAATTATATATATAATATAAGAATAAAATAATATAATATAAGAATAAAATAACAGTAATGTAATAAAAATTATAGTAATATGGATATATTCTATATAAATATATTTCTATTAAACTAGATAAGAGATCCATTTATTTGATTAGTAATTTAATTTAGATAATGTAATAATTCGACACAGATATCTTATCTTCAATAGAATAGATATAGAAAAAAACCTTACTTCCTTGATTTTCATTTTGTAAGAAAGGTCCATTCCCCCGGCCTGGTTAAGTACTGGCCGGGCTATTACATTACTTCTGATGAATCAATCATTTCATAGATCAAAGGATTTCATTTTTTGTTTTTATTATATCAAATCAAAGATACTTGTTATTGAAGTAACAATAAAGACAATTTTCATCTCCATTTAAAGTGTAATTTCTTAGTATTATTAATATAATACTATAGAATATGAAAATGAAAGAATATTCAAATTCTTTCATTTTTATTTTTTATTAATTAGTATTAAGTATTATTTTGAATTTTTAGTCTTTTTTCTCAATTTAGTTAATTATTTAACTGGAAAAAAACACATACAGATATTAAACAATATAATAGCAAAAATGAAAACACATATGTTATAACATATATAACATAACTCTTTTATTTGTTCAAGGGACTCCGAATTCAAATTCAAAAATCCGTCAGTTGAGGGGAAAGTAAAAAAAATGAGGAATTCGTCGTGGTTATAGGCCAGCTTCGCTAATTCCTTCAATTTGGGACTGTCAGTAATGACTTATAACAAGTGAAAAATGAGACCTTTTGCTTTATCTTTATTCTAATTTGGTTATTTAAAAAAACTTTCTGTACTTCGCCTTCAAGGACCCCCAGTCCGGGGGGATAAAGTGTCAACGCTCAAGTTCTAATAAGTCTGATGCTATTAAGATAGCATCTCATTCCTTTGTTCGACAAAAAAAAGGTATATTCATATATAATAATGAATATGAAGCGGGTATAGTTTAGTGGTAAAAGTGTGATTCGTTCAATTAATAACTTAAAAAGTTAAGGGGTCTTTCGGGTTTTTCATATTCCGATCAAAAAAAAACTTTATTTCCTGAAAAGAGTTTAATCCTTTTCCCCTCAATAGTCTATTTGAGGAAAAATAGAAATTCTCACGATTTGTATCCAAAGTTCAATTGAAATTGAATAAAAAGGTTATAGAGTCACGAAGCATAATTAAAAAAAATTGGATCAAATCTTTCCATTAAAATGAATAAGTAAAGGATCTATGGATGAAGATAAAAAACATAAGTACATTTCCAATCGTAACTAGATCTTCAATTTTTGTCTTGTAAAGATAAGATTAAAGCCAAATAGCTAGAAAATGGTGGTTTTGGTTTACTAGAACCATCAGCATATTATTTTAGCTCGGTGGAAATTAAATTCTTTTCCTCAGGATCCCTCGAGTGGAAATAGGGAACGAAGTAACTAGATTAGACGGATTTGGGATAATAGAATCTCCCTCCTCTAGAGGGATCATCTAGAAAGCAAGTGGCTTTGGGTGTCTTTAACAAGAAAAGCTGACATAGATGTTATGGATCTAATTTTTGTTTCTGGGAATACATCAATCTTCCATAAAGGAGCCGAATGAAACAAAATTTTCATGTTCGGTTTTGAATTAGAGACGTTAAGAATGATAAATTAACGTCGACTATAACCCCTAGCCTTCCAAGCTAACGATGCGGG